GATATATCAGAAATTACAAATATCTATGATCTGTTTTCTCTATAAAATAAAGCTATAACTATAAAGGACCTGAAATACCTTGCTTACGTATCATTGGGAAGTGCATTAACATAAATACGGCAGTAAGAAGAGGCAATACAAAAGTGTGTAAACTATAAAAACGAGTCAAGGTAGATTGACCCACACTAGCACTTCCACGTAATAACTCTACCAAAGGAGATCCTATTATAGGAATAGCGTCAGGCACGCCTGTCACAATTTTTACTGCCCAATAACCAATTTGGTCCCGAGGTAAGGAATAACCAGTTACACCAAAAGATGCAGTCAATACAGCCAGAACCACACCTGTAACCCAAGTTAATTCGCGGGGTTTTTTAAACCCACCTGTAAGATACACACGAAATACGTGCAGAATCATCATTAGAACCATCATACTTGCTGACCATCGATGAACTGATCGAATTAACCAACCAAAGTTAGCTTCAGTCATTATGTATTGAACAGAGGAAAAGGCCTCCGTAACAGTTGGACGATAGTAAAAAGTCATAGCAAAACCCGTAGCTACTTGTACTAAAAAACAAGTAAGCGTGATTCCTCCTAGACAATAAAATATGTTGACATGAGGAGGAACATATTTACTAGTTATATCATCTGCAATCGCTTGAATCTCGAGACGTTCCTCGAACCAATCATATACTTTATTGAGATAGGGAATCCGAGAGGACCCCCCCCCCGAGAACCGTATATGAGAATTTCATCTCGTACGGCTCAAACAGAAACACACAAATACCGATTTTGACGGATATGCAATAGAAAGTTCAAAACTTCTTAGCTGCTCGATGCAATTTGTGCCAAAGATGGAAAGTAAAAAAAATCCGAAATATCTTCTTTGTGATGCTAATGCCAAAAATATCAAGTTAGCTCGTACACCTTTCTTTTTCTTTATATTGATCGTTCCAGGCCTCTTGAATCTTCTCTTTCCTATTTTTGTTTGTTTTTGTTATTTAATTTGTTGTTTTTTGTGCGTAATGCGGGTCAACTTTTGTTTTACTGTTGATAGGAATTCCCTTGTTAAGATCCTATAAATCAATTAAAACCTCAGATTCATACAAGAACCACGATGATTTAATCCCAAGCTAAATAAAAGGGTTCTTTGAGTAAAAACCATTTGATCATCAATTATTCAATTTCAATGAGTGGATGTAATGACTCAACAAAATCTAGAGAAAGAAGTTGTTCTTCAGATAAAATTAATTTCATAAGTCTAAAGAAAGAAAAATTATTTAATTTAGGAAATACCCATCTGAAATTTTTTTTAGTCCGGTTGCGAGGTCTAAATAATAGGTATGAATCATAGTTAGAATATTTTTTTTCTATAATATTCCGTGTTCCAGATATTAGAATAAATATCCGACGGGGTGGAATCATCTTAATAGAGATGACAGGGCCGTTCTCTGTATTATCAATAGGATCAATTATAACAAGTCACACGCTCATATTCCGGAAATACCGAAAAAAGAAATACCACAGTCGAACTACCAAAAAGGTCTATAAATCCAAGTTTTAAATAATTTTTTTTTTGATTGAAAAACTAGAGGTTCATAGTTCTTATGAACCTAACTCATTGAAATTCCATCCAGTAAAACGGAAGAATTATAAATTTCCAAAATAATAGATAGGAATATTGCAAATAGAGCCATTGCAACTCCCATAAGTGGTGTAGTCCCCCAGCCCGGAGCTACTTTACCATATTCTGAATTCAATGGTTTCAATAAACTCCCTACAGTAGTTTGTCTTGGCCTAGATCTAGAACTACCCTCAACGGTTTGTGTAGCCATAAATCCTATTTAATCATTGGTTGAGATCGGTTGACTTTGTATACTATTCCGTTGTAATTGTAAATAAATAAACGATCTTATCGTAGATCCATTGTGATCTTGAAATTTTCTAAAAATGGAAACAGCAACCTTAGTCGCCATCTTCATATCAGGTTTACTTGTAAGCTTTACGGGGTACGCCTTATATACCGCTTTTGGGCAACCCTCTCAACAACTAAGAGATCCATTCGAGGAACACGGAGACTAGACTTGTTGAAGTAATGAGCCTCTTGATATGAGGGCCCATTACTTCAGTTTCTATAATGAAAAATTATTTCATTATTTTTTAGTCGGAACCTTAGGTGGTTCTCGAAAAAAGATAGCGAAAAAAATTATCCCTAAAGTCGAGACTAAAAGGAATGTATAAACCAATGCTTCCATAGATTCGATCGTGGTTTACAATTATAGCTTTCACATCTATTCGTTTGATTGAGTGAGATCATTTACCATACCATAAAAAAAGAGGGGAAAGAATCAACGAAAAGAAGTTGATTCAAGTCTCTATTTTTTTCTCGGGTACCCGAGAAAAAAATAGAGATAGGGGATAAAGATACCAGAGCAGTCTTGTATCAAACTACTTGTCTCTTTGTAGTTGGATCTCCAAGTTTTTGGAATGCTCCAAATTCCACTTGAGCATCCAAATCTGGATCAATACCGGCAAAAACATCTCTAAACAAGGTTCTAGCGCCATGCCAAATATGTCCAAAAAAGAAAAGCAAAGCAAACGAAGCATGCCCAAAAGTGAACCAACCCCTTGGACTACTACGAAAAACACCATCAGATTTTAAAGTAGCCCGGTCTAATTCAAAAATTTCGCCTAATTGTGCGCGCCTAGCATATTTTTTCACAGTAGCAGGATCGCTATAATTGACTCCATTGAGTTCGCCACCATAGAACTCAACAGTTACACCTACTTGTTCGACACTATACTTTGATTCTGCCCTTCGAAAAGGAACATCTGCCCGAACAATTCCATCTCCATCTACTAAAACTACCGGGAATGTTTCAAAAAAAGTAGGCATACGACGTACAAAAAGCTCGCGCCCTTCTTTATCTCTAAAGACGGGATGTCCTAACCATCCAACAGCTATTCCATCCCCGCTATCCATTGAGCCCGCTCTGAATAATCCCCCTTTTGCCGGATTATTACCAATGTAATCATAAAAAGCTAATTTTTCAGGAATTTTAGACCAAGCTTCCGATAAACTTAGATTTTCAGCTAGTCCGGCACCAACTCTTCGATATATCTCTTGCTGGAAGTATCCCTGATCCCACTGATAACGAGTGGGACCAAATAACTCGATTGGGGTTGTTGCTGAACCATACCACATAGTTCCAGCAACAATAAAAGCTGCAAAAAAAACAGCAGCGATACTACTAGAAAGTACAGTTTCAATATTGCCCATACGTAATCCTTTGTAGAGACGTTGAGGCGGACGGACACTAAGATGGAATAGGCCTGCCAATATGCCCAGTGTACCTGCTGCAATATGATGAGAGGCGATTCCGCCGGGAACAAAAGGATCAAAACCTTCTGCGCCCCACGCTGGACTTACAGATTGTACTTTTCCAGTTAGTCCATAAGGATCAGACACCCATATTCCAGGACCATATAAGCCTGTTACATGAAATGCGCCAAAGCCAAAGCAAGCCACTCCTGAGAGAAATAAATGAATTCCAAAGATTTTGGGCAAATCCAAAGAAGGTTTTCCTGTACGTTCATCACAGAATATTTCTAAGTCCCAATACACCCAATGCCAGATGGCCGCTAAAAAACACAAGCCAGAAAACACAATATGTGCTCCGGCCACGCCTTCATAGCTCCAAATACCCGAATTCGTTACAGTTCCTCCTGAAATACTCCAACCACCCCATGAATTGGTTATTCCTAAACGAGTCATGAAGGGTATAACGAACATACCTTGTCTCCACATTGGATCAAGAACAGGGTCAGAGGGATCAAAAACCGCCAATTCATATAGAGCCATCGAACCGGCCCAACCGGAAACTAGAGCCGTATGCATTATATGGACAGAAAGCAATCGGCCGGGATCATTCAATACGACAGTATGAACACGATACCAAGGCAAACCCATGGAAATACCCCTTTCTCAAAGAAAAATAGACACTATGTAACTTTATCGCATTGCAACTTATACTATTTACCTAATCTTTTCAGCGAATTCTTTATGAGAATGAGAAAAGGTTACTTTTTATTGTATTCCGTTGAAAATAACGGCTGAATTCTGTTCGTAAGAACAAAGAGAAGCAGATCTATTCTATACCCGATAAGTACCAATACGCAATGGGAGCATTAGTCCTATTTTGGGGGAATGAATGTATGGATCCTTTTTATTATTCGAACGATCTATCTCTTCATTAAGATTTTTATTTCTTAATTCTATCTTTCTCTAAAAACCTTCGAAGAAGACAATAAACTCATTCTTACGTTTCCATATTAAAGTGAAGTATAGTACTTAAATTTTTTCTTTAATTTAATGCCCATTGGTGTTCCAAAAGTACCTTTTCGGAGTCCTGGAGAGGAAGATGCAGTTTGGGTTGACGTATAGTGCGACTTGTCAGACATATTGGGTCATATGGAATTTCCCCATTTTCTCCCCCGATCGAGATATCCTCTGTTTCGCCCAAGAAATATTGTATTAATTGAAGAATCAATCATGCGTAGCGTGAAGTTAAATTAGATTAATTTAGATTGAGGAGCAATATAATATTCTTAATTAGAAAAATTTATGGTTAACTTGGACTAAAAAAATGGAGTATCCAGGCTCTGCTTATAAAATACCAAATGGGTAATAGTAATATATGTAGAATTACCGCTTGTAGCTATGCATAGAAGATTCTTCTATTTTATTTATTTAATTAGAGAAGCACTCTTAAACTGCCATGTCAACCATTATAATAAATACATTGAATAGTTTTTTGGAGACATGAAACGAATAAAAAAAAACTCGTAGCAAAAAGAAGTGGTACTGAGAGCATTTGTCCTATATGTACAACTAGAATTCGGATAGATCTTTCCCCGGAGTAGAACATGAACCTAAAAGAATTCAAAGGGACCATTCAGGAACAAGAAAATGACATCGTGATTTAAATCTCGACGAAACAATACATCAATGAGAGGTTAATTAAATAAGTTCAGTAAATTCTTTTTTTTTTTAGGGAAGGAGTAAAAACTCTTTCTTTTTTTAATGGAAGAAAAAACCCCTTCATTAGAAAAGCAGGAATCTCTTAAAAAAAAGAGAGATAGGATTGGAATCGACACATTGATTCTTTATTTTCGCAATTTTTTTGAACCGTATGCATCCAAAGATGCACGTACGGTTCAAAAGGGATATAATTTTGTCCTAATCAACCGACTTTATCGAGAAAGATTACTTTTTTTAGGCCAAGAAGTTGATAGCGAGATCTCAAATCAACTTGTTGGTCTCATGGTATATCTCAGTATAGAAGATGATACTAAGGATCTTTATTTGTTTATAAATTCCCCTGGTGGATGGGTAATACCAGGAATCGCTATTTATGATACTATGCAATTTGTTTCGCCCGATGTACATACAATATGCATGGGATTAGCCGCTTCAATGGGATCCTTCATTCTGGTCGGAGGGGAAATTACCAAACGTCTAGCATTCCCCCATGCTTGGCGCCAATGAGTTTTTATTAAAAAAAAAAAAAGAAGAAGAAGACTATGCCTTCGCCATATTGAATATGAATAATAGGTAATAATAGCATGGCACTTCGAGTTCGATATGAACAAACTATTATTGTTTTTTCTAACACGATATTTTCTATCGAGATAGTAGTATGAAAAAAGGTTATTTCCGACTTGATCTTCTATGTCGGGAGTACATTTCAGCGTCACAAACCGTTTTCTTCCACACCAGAAGCCTTTTTCTGATATTTCTCTTACGAAGAAAAGAGTACGAAAAAAAAAAAAGAAACTTTGGGATTGCTAAATCACAGACGAGATAAATATAGAAAGCAACAGAACCATCATAGTATTTTTTTTTTACATTACAATATGAATGAAAGGAAGGGTGGTAAATGGATCATTCAACAATCTAGATCGGATGGATTCTTTTTTTTTCCTTCGATAAAATAGAAGGGGGAAAAGGAAATTCCATTGCAGAGCCGTATGCAATGCACAAAAGGTGCCTGTACGGTCCGTCGTTCAATTCTATTTTTTTTCTTGTTTTTTTTAGTCCTTACTTTAATCCAATTCTTCAAGATAGAAGAACCGTTCATGCATGATGTTAGATCAATATTATCAGGGTTATGATTCACCAACCTGCTAGTTCTTTTTATGAGGCACAAGCAGGGGAATTTATCTTGGAAGCGGAAGAACTACTCAGACTTCGCGAAACCCTCACAAAGGTTTATGTACAAAGAACAGGTAACCCTTTATGGGTTATATCCGAAGACATGGAGAGAGATGTTTTTATGTCAGCAACAGAAGCCCAAGCTCATGGTATTGTTGATCTTGTAGCGGTCGAAAATGAAACTATTGGGGATTTCGCCTAAATATATGATTCCCTCCATAATTCTATTTTTCCGTGATTTGATATTGAATGTAAATAATTCATAATCATCAATAAATCAGGTTAAGATCGATCTAAACCAACCTATTTTATTATATATATGTATGATATGCCGACAATTAAACAACTTATTAGAAACACAAGACAGCCAATACGAAATATCACGAAATCCCCCGCACTTAGGGGGTGCCCTCAACGACGGGGAACATGTACTCGGGTGTATGTGCGACTCGTTTAGATCATGAGTTCAAACAAAAAAAAATAAATACAGCAATTTTTCAAGTACCAATCACCAGTACCAAGGAATAAAGATAGATAGGATGGAAAAACGTTATTTACTATCTATAAAGCTAAAGATTCATCATTTTTGTGTATGAAATTTATGGTTTCCATTGGTGCAAATCCAATCACCTCAGTTTGAGATGAGAAGTAATTCCCCATTAGTAGCAAATAGTTATCTATTAAGCGGAGGAAAGAGTACTATAAGAAAGAAGCAAAAAGGTTATGTTCCTATTCTTGAAAGAACGGACTAACAAGGTCAGCTACCTAGCCAACTTTCATAATTAAATGCCGTCACTGTATGGATAACCCTTTTGTGAAAAGAACTATTATTGATTGGTAGAGCTAAACTAAGGAGTGTGAACTATACAAGTTCGTAATAACATTTGGTTAAATGAAAGAAAAGGCTCCGGTGTATAGAGAGGACCTCACCGTTTACGAAGTAACCATAGAAACGATGGAACCCACTATTTTTTTTTATCGCTAGAATTTATTCTTTCCGGGTAAAATACCCGGAAAGAATAAAAAATCGTGGTTGGGAAGGTCATAGTAGCAAAAGCCATTGGAATTTTATATTTTATATATCGGAATAATCCGTTTTGGTATTAATTAACTAGAGGGGGGATAAGAGGATGACTGAAAGAAAAGAAATCGATTAGTTATTCATTAAAGTTTAATTTGATTCAATGACCAGAGTTAGACGAGGATATATAGCTCGGAGACGTCGAACAAAAATTCGTTTATTTGCATCAACCTTTATAGGGGCCCATTCAAGACTTACCCGAACTGCTACTCAACAGAAAATGAGAGCTTTGGTTTCCTCTCATCGGGATAGGGGCAGACAAAAGAGGGACTTTCGTCGTTTGTGGATTACTCGAATAAATGCAGCAGCTCGTGAGAATATGGTATTCTATAGTTATAGTAAACTAATACACAATCTGTATAAGAAGCAATTGCTTCTTAATCGTAAAATACTTGCGCAAATAGCTATATCAAATAAGAATTGTCTTTACATGATTTCCAATAAGATTAGCAAATAAAAGAGATTAAAAAGTCATATATCATATATATATAAATAGCGAAAACTATATATAAATAGCGAAAACAGAATAGAATTCCCCGGAGAATGGACTCCGGGAAGATAGAATAAAAATGAATTTCAGAAATTAAAAAGAAATTAAGATAAGTAGTGGGAATGAATGAACATCTTTCAAAAAAAAAAGATTTCTTCTTTCCCTATTTGTTGTTTCTTATAACACAACAATCAAATCTGGATTCGAGGTTTTTCGAGCAAAACATCAATCTGAGCTTGAGTTCCGCTTGGAGTTTTGAATCAATCGGAAAAGTATATCTAAGAGTATATCTATTTATTTCGGGTTCTGGGACCAGCCATTCTAGGGATCGACTCAGCTCTCTCAAACTGTTTTTCATTATTAAGAAAAGGTAACAAAGATAAAATACGAGCTTGTTTTATAGCAATAGTAATTAATCGTTGTTGTTTCAAGGTCAATCTATTCACCCGTCTAGATAATATTTTTCCTTGTTCACTAATAAATCGACTAATTAAACTCATGTTTCTATAATCAATTTGATCCCCCGATTCAATTGGGGGAAAACGCCTACGAAAAGATCGCTTGGATTTGCGAAAAGGTTGCTTGGATTTATCCATGGTTTATTCCTTATCTCTAAATTTCTATTTCTTTATTTATTTCAGATCTGACCGAAATGAGTTTTCTTTTTTTATTTGTATATTATATATTTATATACATATATATGTTAAGTTTTTCTTTTTCCTGTTCCTTTGAAAAATAATACAATACATATGTTCCATTCGATCTATTTCTTTATTTCCCCATGAATCGTATGCTTGCGACAATAACGACAAAACTTTCTCAAGTCTAATCGACTGGGTGTATTGTGTCGATTCTTTTGAGTAATATATCTAGAAATGCCCGGCAATTTCTTATTGACACCATTTTGGGCACAACTGGTACACTCCAAAATAACTCTAACTCGGACATCTTTACCCTTAGCCATGAACCTCCTTTAAATTTTTGATCGACTTAATTCTTCTATTTTCGACCCGAATCTAAATCTAAATCTAAGAAGACGAAAAGAACAAAAAAGAAAAAAAAATATATATAAATAGAAATAAAGGTGACTAACTAGTTAATTCCAATTAATACTTCTATAGAAATAGAAGTTACTAACTAGTTAATTCCAATTAATACTAATAGAAATTAATAGAATATAATAATTTTATGTGAGTAATACAATTTTTTCTAATTATCAATTATTCTTTCCAGTATTTCATTTAAGTATCCTTTTTTCTATGCTATGATTTCATGGAATTTTTTACCCTATACAGGAACCTCTTTTCCATTTCTGTTCTCCAAAATAAAATAGGATCTTAAACTATAATTAAAAAAAGGGGAATGACAAAGCATCGGGGAATAAACGATTAATTTCTATCAATAGACCCGCTAAAGACCCAAACCATAGAGTAGTTAGCACGGGTGCTGTGGAGAGATATGTTTTTATGTCCCGCATTGAAAATCCTCCTTCTTTATTGTAATACATATATGGTCAGATGCTGTAGTTCAAGATCATTTGTCTTTTTTGTACGGAATTCCTAACAAAAATAAATATCTACAATGAGCAGTAGATGAGGTTTTCCTATCCCTGTCCCTAAAAAAGAAAGGGGGTACCCCTTTCTTTTTTCTTAAGCATTCTAATAAATATTCATTCTTTTTTTATTTGATTATTTATTATATGAAACCAAAAAGAAGAAATGACAAGAAAATTTTATATGGATACAGAAAAAAATAACGATATGGAAAACAAGACATGGATTTTGTACAATGACATTGTACAATAATTTTAAAAGGGATGTAGCGCAGCTTGGTAGCGCGTTTGTTTTGGGTACAAAATGTCACGGGTTCAAATCCTGTCATCCCTACCTATTACTTCTCCTAGGGGGCAGTAACGAAAGGAAAGATTAATTGAGTGAGATCAATTAAATAAAAATGAAATAAAATAAGGCATTCATTATCTTTCATTTTTTACATGGATTAGTATGCAAGACCGGGCTAAAAAAAAAATACTTTTCTTTACAATTATAGTTCTTGTCATAAGAAAGCGCTCTTAGTTCAGTTCGGTAGAACGCGGGTCTCCAAAACCCGATGTCGTAGGTTCAAATCCTACAGAGCGTGATTCCATTTATTTTATTTTGAATCATAATAAAAAAAAACTTAACAAAACACGGTTGAATAGCCTTTTTTCTCG